ATTTTTTTGTTGTGAATTCAAATGTGGCAGATAGATAAGGACATATATCTGCAAGGCCCGATCAATAGTTCAAGTCACACACTCCCATAATCCATTTTATCTTCGGAAAATTCACTTCAACTATGAGTGTCAAAAAAATAATACATTTTTGTAGAGTTGAAGAGAAATATCCCAATACATGTCTTATTTTTTTTTCAATAATCCATATTTGTAGCAATGAAATACTAGTGTTCCTACCCCAAGTGATAGATGATTGATTACAAGATGGTATATATTCTTTATAAAGGACCAGAAATACCTTGCTTACGTATCATTGGGAAGTGCATTAACATAAATACGGCGGTAAGAAGAGGTAATACAAAAGTGTGTAAACTATAAAAACGAGTCAAAGTGGATTGTCCTACACTAGCACTTCCGCGTAATAACTCTACCAGAGGCGACCCTATTACAGGAATAGCGTCTGGTACGCCTGTTACAATTTTTACTGCCCAATAACCAATTTGGTCCCGAGGTAAGGAATAACCAGTTACACCAAAAGATGCGGTCAATACACCCAAAACCACACCTGTAACCCAAGTCAATTCACGAGGTTTTTTAAAGCCGCCGGTGAGATACACGCGAAATACGTGCAGGATCATCATTAGGACCATCATACTTGCCGACCATCGATGAACTGATCGGATTAACCAACCAAAATTAGCTTCAGTCATTATATATTGAACAGAAGCAAAGGCCTCCGTAACGGTCGGACGATAATAAAAAGTCATAGCAAACCCGGTAGCTACTTGTACTAAAAAACAAGTAAGCGTAATTCCCCCTAGACAATAAAATATGTTGACGTGAGGAGGAACATATTTACTAGTTATATCATCGGCAATTGCCTGAATCTCAAGACGTTCTTCGAACCAATCATAGATTTTATTGAGATAGGTAAATCAAGGGGACCCCCCCGGAGAACCGTATATGAAAATTTCATCTCGTACGGCTCAAACAGAAACACCCAAATACTAGTTCTAACGGATGTGTGTAATATAAAGTTTGAAATTTATTAATTCTATGATTTATGATTCAATTTTTTTTTGAAGATACTAAAGAATAAAAATCCGAAAGCTCTTCTTTGTGGTTATAATGCCAAAAAATCAAGTCGGCTCATTCGTCTATATATTAATCGTTATAGGCCTCTTGAATCTTCTATTTACCTATTTTCTTTGGTGTTATTTATGTGTAATGCGGCTTTACTGCTGTTTTCGTTATTATTGATAGGAATTCTCTTGTTAAGACCCTATGAATTGATTAAAACCTCAGATTCATACTAAAACCACGATGATTCAATAAAACCCTTTCAAACTAAGTCTAAGTCCCAAAATTCCCTGAGTAAGAACCATTGGATCATCACTTATTCAATGAATAGATATAATGACTAAAAATCCAAACCAAAGAAACCTTTGTTTTGTCCTTTGATCAAAATAAGCATAAACGAAAGTTTGAAAGAATAAAAAAATTTCTATTTATAACTTCTAACTCTTTGAAAAAATTTTTTGAAGTCCGGACACGAGGTCTGACTTTTAAGTATGAATCATAGTTCTAATAGTAATCTATTTCATAGATTCCGTGCTCCAGATACTAGAATGAATATCCGACGAAGTAAAACCATCTCTATCAAGATGACAGACCCATTCTCTGTACTATCCATAGGATCATTTATACCAAGTCACACACTCATATTCCGGAAATACAGAAACAAAGAAATTCCACGGTCAAACTACCAAAATAGAATGGGATAAAAATCAGAAACCTAAACGCTTCACTTTGTATTGAAAAAGCCAGTTAATGGTTCTTGTGAATCTAATTCATTGAAATTCCATCCAGTAAAATGGAAGAATTATAAATCTCCAAAATAATAGATAGGAATATCGCGAATAGAGCCATTGCGAGACCCATCAAAGGAGTAGTTCCCCACCCAGGAGCTACTTTACCATATTCTGAATTCAATGGTTTCAATAAACTCCCCGCATTAGTTCGTTTTGGGCGGCCAGATCTAGAACTACCTTCAACGGTTTGTGTAGCCATAATATTTTATATTCAGTAAGATCTGTTGACTTTGTATACCATTCCGTTGTAAATAAATGATCTTATCATAGATCCATTGTGGTCTTAAAACTTTATAATGTCTTAAAACTATATAATCATGGAAACAGCAACCCTAGTTGCCATCTTTTTATCTGGTTTACTTGTAAGTTTTACTGGGTACGCCTTATATACTGCTTTTGGGCAACCCTCTCAACAACTAAGAGATCCATTCGAGGAACACGGGGACTAGTTGAAGTACGGATCCTCCCAATATTGGGAGGATCCGTACTTCAATTGAGATAATGACAAATCATTTCACCTTTTTAGTTGGAACTTTAGGCGGTTCTCGAAAAAAGATAGCGAAAAAAATTATTCCTAGAGTTGAGACTAAAAGGAATGTATAAACCAATGCTTCCATAGATTCGATCGTGGTTTACAATTATAGCTTCCATACCTGTTTATTTGGGATCGTCTCCCGGATAAATAAAGAACAAGAGTCAAAGAAAAGGCAGTGATTCAAATCAAGATTTATCTGGTACCCCATCTAAAAATCACAAAAATAAAATAAAAATGAAAAGTAACAAGTAACAAAGCATATTGTATCAGACTACTTGTCTTCTTGTAGTTGGATCTCCAAGTTTTTGGAATGCTCCAAATTCCACTTGAGCATCTAAATCTGGATCAATACCAGCAAAAACATCTCGAAACAAGGTTCTAGCACCATGCCAAATGTGTCCGAAGAAGAAGAGCAAAGCAAACGAAGCATGTCCAAAAGTAAACCAACCCCGTGGACTGCTACGAAAAACACCATCGGATTTCAAAGTAGCACGATCTAATTCAAAAATCTCACCCAATTGAGCACGTCTAGCATATTTTTTCACAGTAGCGGGATCGCTATAACTGACTCCGTTGAGTTCGCCGCCATAGAACTCGACAGTTACACCTACTTGTTCGACACTATATTTAGATTCCGCCCTTCTAAAAGGAACATCGGCTCTAACAATTCCGTCTCCGTCTACCAAAACAACCGGAAATGTTTCAAAAAAAGTAGGCATACGACGTACAAAAAGTTCGCGCCCCTCTTTATCTCTAAAGATAGGATGTCCTAACCACCCAACAGCTATTCCATCCCCGTTGTCCATTGAGCCCGCTCTGAATAACCCCCCCTTTGCCGGATTATTGCCGATGTAATCATAAAAAGCTAGTTTTTCGGGAATTTTAGACCAAGCTTCAGATAAACTTTGATTTTCAGCCAACCCAGCACCAATTCTTCGATATATTTCTTGTTGGAAGTATCCTTGATCCCATTGATAACGAGTGGGGCCAAATAATTCAATCGGGGTAGTTGCTGAACCATACCACATAGTTCCAGCAACTACAAAAGCGGCAAAAAAGACAGCAGCAATACTACTGGAAAGGACGGTTTCAATATTTCCCATACGTAATCCTTTGTATAGGCGTTGAGGTGGACGTACACTAAGATGGAATAGACCCGCCAATATGCCCAAGGTCCCTGCTGCAATATGATGAGAGGCTATTCCTCCCGGAACAAAAGGATCAAAACCCTCCACACCCCACGCTGGATTTACGGATTGTACCCTTCCAGTTAGTCCATAAGGATCGGACACCCATATTCCAGGACCATACAATCCTGTTACATGAAATGCACCAAAACCAAAGCAAGCCACCCCTGATAGAAATAAATGAATTCCAAAGATCTTAGGCAAATCCAAAGAGGGTTTTCCTGTACGTTCATCAGTAAATATTTCTAGATCCCAATACACCCAATGCCAGATAGCTGCCAAAAAGCACAAGCCCGAAAACACAATATGTGCCCCGGCCACACCTTCGTAACTCCAAATACCCGGATTCGTTACAGTACCCCCTGTGATACTCCAACCGCCCCATGAATTGGTTATTCCTAAACGAGTCATGAAGGGTATAACGAACATACCCTGTCTCCACATTGGATCAAGAACAGGATCAGAAGGATCAAAAACTGCTAATTCGTATAGAGCCATCGAACCGGCCCAACCAGCAACCAGAGCTGTATGCATTATATGGACAGAAATCAAACGACCGGGATCATTCAATACGACGGTATGAACACGATACCAAGGCAAACCCATGGAAATACCCCTTTATCAATGAAAAATAGACACAATGTAACTTTATTGCATTGGAAAAAACTATGCTGTGGACCCTCTTTTTAGTGGATTATCTTGGGGAAAGAATTAATATTTGTTTGATTTGTTTGATTCTTTTCAATTACTTTTAGTAATAATGAAACTATTTTGTTCGTAGGAACAAAAAGAAGCAGATCTATTCTACACCCGATAAGTATCAATACGCAATGGTAGGGGGTTGATACCATTTTATATGAGTGAATGCATATATATATTTGTTCATCATTCAAAGGACTTATTTGTAATAATTTTCCTTTATTCATTTTGTCTTCTTTATCTTTTTTTATGAACTTAGTCAATCTATGGATAAAATATGATAAAGGCCGATATTCGTAGGACACTAAATCCATTGTTACGCTTTCACATCAAAGTGAGATATAGTACTTAATTTTTCTTTTATTTAATGCCTATTGGTGTTCCAAGAGTACCTTTTCGAAGTCCTGGAGAGGAAGATGCATTGTGGATTGACGTATAGTGCGACTTGTCAGATATATTGGGTCATATGGTATTTCCCCATTCTCTTCCCCGATCGAGATATCCTCCCCTTCGCCCAAGAAAGATTTATTGAATTATCAAAAATTTGGAGCGTGAAGTTCAATTAGATCCATTTTTTCGGGAGGGTATACAGATTAATATTATCAATTAGAATAATTTATGGTTATCTTGGTTAGGCCAATAAAATGAAGTATCCAGGCTCCGTTTAGAAAAAAACCGGTAATAAATCTATTTATGATTACTATTTCTATCATATTCTATTTCTTTATATATTTATAATAGAAGTGATCTCAAACTGTTAATCAATCGAGTAATATGATGAATGCATTGAATATCTGTTGTAAGACATGAAATAAATTGTAAAAAGGAAGTCGTAGCAAAAGGACGTGGTATTGGGGCATTTGTCATATATGTGCAAATCCAAATCGGGCGGATCTTTACTCGGAGTAGAGCATAAACCTAAAAAAATTGAAGAAGCCCATTCAGGAACAAGAAAATTACATCGCGATTGAGATTGTATCTCGATGAAACAATACATCAATGAAAAGTTAGTTAGATAAATTTAGTAATTTTTTTTTATAGATAAACAAAACAGGCCAAAACCCATCTTTTTTGAAAAATGAAATAAAAGCCCCTTTTTATAAGTTAAAAGCCTGGTATGAAAAAAAAAAAAAAAAGAAAGCGCTAGAATCTACATCTACACATTGATTCTTTTTTTTTTTCGTTATTTTTGTTGAACCGTATGCATCAAAAGGTGCATGTACGGTTTCTAAGGGATACAACTTTATCCCAATCAACCGACTTTATCGAGAAAGATTACTTTTTTTAGGCCAAGGGGTTGATAGCGAGATCTCGAATCAACTTATTGGTCTTATGGTATATCTCAGTATAGAGGATGATACCAAAGATCTATATTTGTTTATAAATTCTCCTGGCGGATGGGTAATACCCGGAGTAGCTATTTATGATACTATGCAATTTGTGCGACCAGATATACAGACAATATGCATGGGATTAGCCGCTTCAATGGGATCGTTTATTCTGGTCGGAGGAGAAATTACCAAACGTCTAGCATTCCCTCACGCTTGGCGCCAATGAGTTTTTTATTTGATTTGAGAGAAAAAAGAAGACTATGCCTTCGCGCTATATGAAATATGAATATTAAGTAATAATAGCATGGCACTTCGAATTCGATATGATAAATTTTTTTAACCCTTAAATTATGTATCGAAAGAGTAGTATGAGATAAAAGGTATTTCCGATTTTATCTAATCTATCGGGAGGCCTATTTCAGCGTCACAAACTTTTTTGTTTTCACGCCGGGAGGCTCTTAACAATATTTAGGTTATGAAAGAATATGAAAATAAAAAAAATCTTGTTTTTTTATTTGAAAAAAAAAAAAAGAAACTTTGGGATTGCTAAATAACAGACGAAATAAATATATAAAGCAACGGAGCCATCATAGTATTTTGTTTTTGAACTACTCCAAAAACAAAAAGAAGGGTGGTTATTGGATCATTTACCAACCCGAGTCTGATAGACCCTATATTTAATTTATTTGATATTTAAGTAAGGTAAAAACGAATTCCATTATAGAGCCGTATGCAATGCGTAAAAGATGCCTGTACGGTTGTTCAATATATATATTTTATTATTCTTTATCTCTTCACCTTATCATCATGCGAGATAGAATAAACATTTATTATGTTATATCATCAGGGTAATGATCCATCAACCTGCTAGTTCTTTTTATGAGGCACAGACGGGAGAATTTATCTTGGAAGCGGAAGAACTTTTGAAGCTGCGCGAAACCGTCACAAGGGTTTATGTACAAAGGACAGGCAAACCCTTATGGGTTGTATCCGAAGATATGGAAAGAGATGTTTTTATGTCAGCAACAGAAGCCCAAGCTCATGGAATTGTTGATCTTGTAGCGACTGAATAAAAAAGAAAAAATAACAAAAATTTCAGACGAATTGGTGATTTGAGATTTTATCTTCTTATTTTATCTTCTTACCGGATTTAATATTCTATTCATTAATCTATTAATATAGAAATAAAATAATTCATAATCATCCGGTTAAGATCGATCTAAACCAGCCCATTATGTATATGATTCAATATGCCAACTATTAAACAACTTATTAGAAACACAAGACAGCCAATCAGAAATGTCACGAAATCCCCCGCTCTTGGGGGATGTCCTCAGCGACGAGGAACATGTACTAGGGTGTATGTGCGACTCGTTCAGATCATGGGCTAGGACAAAAGAAAGAAAACAATTGATCCAGTATCAACGATCAGTACCAGTGAATAGACTAGAATGGAAGAACTCCATTCAATATCTAAAAATCAAAAAGATCTATCCTTCTATTGTGGTATCAAATGTATGGTTTCCGTTGGTGCAAATCCAATCAACTCCGTTTTAAATTTAAGATGAGAAAGAATTCTCCATTGATAGCAAATGATATCCATTAAGCAGGGGAAATACTATTTTAAAAAGCAGAAAAATTATGCCTTACTCTTGCAAGAACGGACTAACAGGGTCAGCTACTCAGCAAATCTTCATAATTAAATACCGTTACTGTATAAGTAGATCTCATTGTGAAAGACCTCGTACTGGATAATTATGGGTAGAGCCAAAGAGTGTGAACTGTACAAGTTAACAATAACATTGATTAAATGAAAGAAGGGCTCCGGTGTATAGAGAGGACCTCACCGTTTAAGAAGTAACCATAGAAACGATGGAACCCACTATATCCATTTATATTTACTACTTTTATGTGTTTTTGATACCTAATATCAATACAATTTTTTTCTAGGCATTTCACCTAGAAAAAAAAAAAAATCGTGGTCGGGAAGGTTATAGTAGCAAAAGCCATTGGAATTTAAATTTTATACATTGGAAGAATCCGTTTTGTTATTAATAGACTAGGATACGGGAAGGGAATAACTGAAAGAAAGGAAATCGATTAGTTATTCATCAAAGTTTCATTTATTCAATGACCAGAATTAAACGAGGGTATATAGCTCGAAGACGTAGAACAAAAATTCGTTTATTTGCATCAACCTTTCGAGGGGCTCATTCAAGACTTACTCGTACTATTACTCAACAGAAAATAAGAGCTTTGGTTTCGGCTCATCGGGATAGAGGTAGACAAAAGAGAGATTTTCGTCGGTTGTGGATCACTCGGATAAATGCAGTAATTCGCGAGAATAAAGTATACTTCAGTTATAGTAAATTTATACACAATCTGTACAAGAGACAGTTACTTCTTAATCGTAAAATACTTGCACAAATAGCTATATTAAATAAGAGTTGTCTTTATATGATTTCCAATGAGATCATAAAATAAAGAGATTGGCAGGAATCCGTTGGAATAGTTTAAATGGAGTTCCCTGGAGAATGAACTCTGGGAAGGTAGAGTAGAAATTAGTATGATAAAATATGATAAAGTCATCAAAATGAAGAAAGCCGTTAAATAAAAAATATTTATTCCTCTTCTCACATTTTTTTTCTTACGACAGGACATTTCGATTTTACGATTTTTCGAACAAAAAAAAACGTCAATCCGCATTTGAGTTTGGATTGGAATTTTATTTTGATTCAATTCGATTGAAGAGTCAACCTATTTTTTTCTGGTTCTAAGACCAGCAGCTCTAGCGGTTGACTCGCTTCTTTCAAATTGTTTCTCATTATTAAGAAAAGGTAACGGAGATAAAATACGAGCTTGTTTTATAGCAATAGTAATTAATCGTTGTTGTTTTAAGGTCAATCTATTCACCCGTCTAGATAATATTTTTCCTTGTTCGCTAATAAATCGACTAATTAAACTCATGTTTCTATAATCAATTCGATCCCCCGATTGGATCGGAGGCAAACGCCTACGAAAAGATCGCTTAGATTTAAGAAAGATTCGCTTGGATTTATCCATGGTTTGTTTATTCCTTATCCTGAAAATCCCAATCCTATTTCTTAATTCTACATCATCTTTGATCCGATCGAAATAGGATTTGGTTTGTTTCTATTTATTTGTTTATATTTAAATAAATTAAAAAATAAATTGAAATAAATTATATATATATTGTTATATATAATATGTAATTTTTCATCTTCCTTGGAAGACTGACACACGAGCGATCGGTTCGATCTATTTCTTTATCTCCCCATGAATTGTATGTTTGTAACAACAGGGACAGAATTTTCTCAATTCCAATCGACTAGGCGTATTGTGTCGATTCTTTTGAGTAATATATCTGGAAATGCCCATTGATTCCTTATTAACACGATTTCGAACACAACTGGTACATTCCAAAACAACCGTTACTCGGACATCTTTACCCTTAGCCATGAACCTCCTTTGGTTTTTGATTCACTCAATTCTTTAATTTTCCGACCCGAAGCAAGGAAGAAGAAAGGACACAAAAATAGAAGCAGGTAACTCGAAATCAAATTATGAAAGAAATATTTTGTTGCAATCAATATAGTAATAAATAATAAGTAATATAATGATTTCTAACTATATTTCTAATTTTTAATTGCCGTACAGTATTTCATTTTCAGTTAAGTATCTTGTATGATATTGTTGCCCCAACCACCGCATTTCCATTCTATTATTAATTTAATTTGAGCCTGAGCCCGAGTTCATAGTTTCACTGAGGGTGAAACCGCTTTTTCTTTGTTTTTTTTTTTTTTTTTAGAAAGAATAAGTAAAAAAAGAAAAAAAGAAAAAACAAAGAAAAAAAGAAGGGAGGGGTAGAGATTAGTTACAGATATTTGATTGTATCTCTAATCTTCTTCCCCCTTCCCATATCAATAGCTAGAATGAAAAAAAGGGGAATATCAACGCATCCGGAAAAAAACGATTGATCTCTATCAATAAACCTGCTAAAGACCCGAACCATAGAGTACTTACTACCGGTGCCACGGAGAGATATGTTTTTAGATCTCGCATTTTAAAAACTCCTCTTTCTGTATTCGTTATTGTAATTTTATTGTAATTTGTAATACATAATGGTAATACATATATGACCGGATGTGTATATGTAGTTAATGACTTACCACTTGTACGCGGAGTTCCTAATTCAAATTGAAATGTACAAAATAGCGATTTATTAAAAGAAAAAAATACGTCCATTTCCGCCTTAAATTCCTAAAAAATATTAATTTTTTGTGGTAGATTTCATATTTATTTCATACTTTATATAAGTCTTTTACCATATTATATGTTTGTTATATGATATATGAG